TTCTTTTTTTGCAACCAAAAAACTATCCTCTGGTGAATTTTCTACACATTGTAATTACACTAATAACCAAAAAAGTAAGAACTTAAGCAGGGAGTTTAGAAATCGACTTGAGGGTTTAGATAAAGGATCTCTTATTCGGGATATACTCGAAAAAAGGACTCAATTGTGTAATGATAAGACTAAAAAAAAATACTTACCTAAAACATATGATCCTTTATTAAACGGACCTTATCGTGGAAGAATCAAAAAATTATTTTCACCCCCAATCCTAAATACAACTTATATCAAAAATAAGATAAGAACGCTTTGGATAAATAAGATTCACAATATAATTCTTATTAATGATTATCACGAATTTGAACAGACAATAGACCGATTTAATCGAAAATCATTTTCAAGCGAAGAAGTGCGGTCTTTATTTACAGAACGGGAACGAGAACACGTCGATTTCGAAGACCGAATAAAAATTTTCAATTTTTTATTCGATGCAGTTATAACGGATCCCAATGATCAAAAAATTATAAAACAAGCGATAAAAGAAATTAGTAAAAGAGTTCCCCGGTGGTCATACAAATTAATAGATAATGTAGACCAAGAACTGGGAGAATACGACGAAAATGTAAGAGGGGAACATGCATTTCGTTCACGAAAAGCCAAACGTTTAGTGGTTGCTGTTGATCACCAGACAAAAGAGGATGTGACTTTGCCACGTTATTTGGAACAATCGGATTTTCGGCGATATATAATCAAAGGTTCCATGCGCGCACAAAGACGTAAAACCGTTATTTGGAAACCAGTTCAAGCAAATGCCCATTCCCCTCTTTTTTTGGACAGAATAGACAAAGCCCTTTATTTGTCTTTTGACATTTCCCGCCTGATGAAAGTAATTTTTCGAAATTGGATGGGAAAAAATAACAACCAAAAACTTTCTGATTATACAAACGCAAAGACAAGAAAATTGGATAAAAAAGAAAAAAAGAAGCCCAAAGGCGAAAGATACCAAAGACAAGAAAGGGTACGTATAAAACAAGCAGAAGGCTGGGATAAGCGTTTACTTACTCGAATACTAAGAAGTTCTATGTTAGTAATCCAATCGATTCTTAGAAAATATATTATATTACCGTTATTGATAATAGCTAAAAATGTGGTTCGCATATTATTATTCCAAGAGCCCGAGTGGTACGAGGATTTTAAGGATTGGAATCGTGAAATTTATGTTAAATGCACTTATAGTGGTGTTAATTTATCTGAAACAGAATTTCCGAAAAACTGGTTAATAGAAGGTATTCAGATAAAGATCCTATTCCCTTTTCACCTGAAACCCTGGCACGTATCTACGATACAATCCTCTCATAAAGATCCAAAAAGTGAACAAGAAACTGATTTTAGTTTTTTAACAGCTTTGGGGCTGGAAACTGACATGCCATTCGGTTCTCCCCGAAAACGACGTTCCTTTTTTGAACCCCTTTTTCAAGAACTAAAAAAAAAAATTGTCAAATTGAAAACAAAGTCCTTTATAGTTTTAAGGGATTTCAAAGAAGGAAAAATAAAAGAACTTTCAAAAAGAAACTTGAGAGAAATCGAGAAATTGGGCGAAACTCAAAAAAATTCGATAATCAATAAGCAGATGATTCACGAACCGTCTATTGAAATTTCATCTATGGATTGGACGAAATTATCCCGGACCGAAAAAAAAATGAAAAATCTGACTAATAGAACAAGCAGAATCAGAAATAAAATATATAAACTTACAAAAGAAAAGAAAAAAGGATCGCTAACTCAAGAAACAAATATTAGTTCGAACAAAACAACTAATTCTGTTAAAATATTAGACTCATCAAAAAGGATTTGGCGGATATTAAAAAAAAGAAATGCTCGATTAATCCGTAAATCCTATTTGTTTCTAAAATTTGTCATTGAAAAGATATACAGAAATATTTTTCTATCTACCCTTACTATTCCAAGAATCAATACAAAACCTTTTCGTGAATCAACAAGAAAAAAAATGAAAATTATTGAGAAAAACATCCACACTAATGAAGCAAATCCCGAAAGAATTAATAAAACAAATAAAAATAGAATTAACTTTATTTCGACGATCCAAAAATCACTTTATAAGACTAGTAATAAGAATTCAAAGATTTCTTGTAATTTATCGTCTTTTTCACAATCACAAGCATATGTATTTTACAAATTATTACAAGTCCCAATTTTGAACTTTTCTAATTTAAGACCCGTTCTTCAATATCCCGGAACATCTCTATTTCTTAAGAATGAAATAAAAGATTTTTTTGAAAAACACGGAATCTTTAATTACCAATTAAGACAGAAACCCTTTTGGAATTTTGGAAGGAATCCACGAAAACACTGGTTAAGCGGGCATTATCAATATGATTTCTCTCGGATTAAATGGGCTAGATTAGTACCACAAGAATGGCGAAATAGAGCCAATCACCACTGTATGGCTCAAAATCAAGATTTAATTAAAAGAAATTCGTATGAAAAAAATGGATTAACTCATTGCGAAAAACAACATTTTTTTGAAATAGACCTATTACGTAATCAAAAATCTAATTTTAAAAAACACTATAGATATGATCTTTTATCATATAAATCGATTAATTATGAAGATAAGAAAGACTCGTATATTGATAGATCACTAGTCCAAGTAAATAATAAAGAAGAGTATTATTATAATTACAATATAAAGAAGGGAAAATTGTTGGCTATGCTGGGAAGTATCTCTAGCAATAATTATATAGGAGAAGATGATATTATGGATATGGAAAAATTCTTGTATAGAAAATATTTTGATTGGAGAATTCTTAATTTTTGTCTTAGAAATAAAGACAATATGGAAGCCTGGGTTGATATGGATACTGGTACCAGCCGTAATCAAAATACTAGGATTGGGTCCAATAATTATCAAAAATTTGATGCAATTAATAACAGAGTCCCCTTTTATCTTCCAATTCATCAAGATGAAGAAATTAACCCATCCACTCAAAAGCGGTTCTTTTGTGATTGGATGGGAATGAATGAAGAAATACTAAGTTGTCCTATATCAAACCCTGAATCTTGGTTCTTCCCAGAATTTGTGCTACTTTTTAATGCATATAGAATGAAACCCTGGATTATACCAATCAAATTACTTCTTTTCAATTTTAATGGAAATCGTAAGAAAAATATAACCGGAAAGAAAGAGGCGGATCTTTTTATATCACCTACTCAAAAAGACTATCTTGAATTATCGAATCAAAGTAAAGAAGAAAACGAACTCGCAGACCAAGGAACTCCGAGACCGGATGCACAAAAGCAAGTAATTCTTGGATCAGTTCTCTCAAACCAAGAAAAAGATGGTGAAGAAAATTATACGGGATCGGACATGAAAACCCGTATAAAGAAAAAGCAATACAAAAGAGAAACCGAAGTACAGCTCGATTTCTTCCTAAAAAGATATTTGTGTTTGCAGTTGCGATGGAGGGGTGCTGTTTCTTTCAGAGAAAAAATACTCAATGATATGAAAGTATATTGTCACCTGGTTCGACTAATAAATCCTAGCGACGTTACTATAGCCTCTATTCAAGGGGGAGAAATTAGTCTGCCTATTTTGATCACTAAGAAAAATTTCGCTCTTAAAGAATTGACGAAAGGGGGAATGCTTATTATCGAACCCCGTCGTTTGTCTGTAAAAAATGATGGGCAATTTTTTCTATATCAAATCGTAGGTATTGCATTGGTTCATAAGAATAAACTCAAAATTACTAAAAAATACCAAGAAAGAGGCTATGTTGATAAAAAAGATTTTGATGAATTCATTGCAAAACATCACAAAATGACTGGAAATAGAAACAAAAATCATTATGATTTGCTTGTTCCTGAAAATATTTTACTCCCTAAACGTCGTAGAGAATTAAGAACTCTAATTTGTTTCAATTCGAAGAATCAAAATGGTATGCAGACAAATCCAGTATTTTTTAATAACGGAAAGGGCGGCGGACACGTTTTGGATAAAAACAAAAATCTTGCTAGAGAGAAAAATCAACTAATTAACTTTATTTGGGCCAATTCTCGATTAGAAGATTTAATTTGTATGAATCGGTATTGGTTTAATACCAATAATGGGAGTCGTTTCAGTATGGTAAGGGGCCATATGTATCCACGATTGAAAATTCGTTAATAGTGTGCTTTTCCTATCTATCATGTCCCATTTTGGGATATGAAAACAAAGAAATGTATACATGTCTTGTCGTACATTCCAGTCTGATACAAGATACCAAATTAATGGCGAACATATTAATTAGATCCATAAATGAATCAAGAAACTCTTTTTTTTAGGTCCAAATTTTTCTCTTTTGCCGAAATATACCATCCTTTTGGATCCCTAATCAAATTGAAAATTGGATTGATTATTGATAGTGATTTTCTATCAAGTTCAGAACGAACTTAAGATTATTGTGTATATCAAATTGAAGTAACTAGTATTATTATTACTGATCAGTAAAATTCATCTTAAAAAAGGAAAGGGGAGGGGTTTCGTTTTATGGTAAAAAATGAATTCATCTCAGTTAGGGTTCAAGAAAAAAAAGAAGAAAACAGCGGATCGGTTGAATTTCAAGTATTTCGTTTCACCAACAAGATCCGGAGACTTACTTCACATTTAGAATTGCACAGAAAAGACTATTTATCTCAAAGGGGTCTACGTAAAATTTTGGAAAAACGCCAACGTCTACTAGCTTATTTGTCAAAGAAAAATAGAGTACGTTATAAAGAATTAATTAGTAAGTTGAATATCCGGGAGGCAAAAAATCGTTAATTTGAAATTTGAAAAACAATTTCGAATTATTTGATTTTGACTGTTGATGAACTTCTTGTTGTTTTCAACAATTCATGTAAGAATGAATCGAGGAAAAACCTATGAGTATACTAGCTACAGAAAAAGAATTTATGATAGTCAATATGGGACCTCACCACCCGTCAATGCATGGTGTTCTTCGTCTCATCGTTACTCTAGACGGTGAAGATGTTATTGACTGTGAACCAATATTGGGTTATTTACACAGAGGGATGGAAAAAATTGCGGAAAACCGAACAATTATACAATATCTGCCTTATGTAACCCGTTGGGATTATTTAGCTACTATGTTCACAGAAGCAATAACTGTAAATGGACCAGAACAGTTGGGAAATATTCGCGTACCTAAAAGGGCCAGCTATATCAGAGTAATTATGTTGGAGTTGAGTCGTATAGCTTCCCATCTGTTATGGCTTGGCCCTTTTATGGCGGATATTGGTGCACAGACTCCCTTCTTCTATATTTTCAGAGAAAGAGAATTAGTATATGATCTGTTCGAAGCGGCCACCGGTATGAGAATGATGCATAATTATTTTCGTATCGGAGGAGTAGCAGCTGATTTACCCTATGGTTGGATAGATAAATGTTTGGATTTCTGCGATTATTTTTTAACAGGGGTTGCTGAATATCAAAAACTTATTACGCGAAACCCTATTTTTTTAGAACGAGTTGAAGGAGTAGGCATTATTGGTGGAGAAGAAGCAATAAATTGGGGTTTATCAGGACCAATGCTCCGAGCGTCTGGAATAGAATGGGATCTTCGTAAAGTTGATCATTATGAGTGTTATGACGAATTTGATTGGGAAGTCCAGTGGCAAAAAGAAGGGGATTCCTTAGCTCGTTATTTAGTCCGAATCGGTGAAATGACGGAATCCGTAAAAATTATTCAACAGGCTTTAGAAGGAATTCCGGGAGGCCCCTATGAAAATTTAGAAATCCGATGCTTTGATAGAGAAAGCGATCCAGAACGGAATGATTTTGAAGATCGATTCATTAGTAAAAAGCCTTCTCCTACCTTTGAATTGACAAAACAAGAACTTTATGTGAGAGTAGAAGCCCCAAAAGGAGAATTGGGAATTTTTCTGATAGGGGATCAAAGTGGGTTTCCTTGGAGATGGAAAATTCGCCCCCCGGGTTTTATCAATTTGCAAATTCTTCCTCAGTTAGTTAAAAGAATGAAATTGGCTGATATTATGACGATATTAGGTAGTATAGATATCATTATGGGGGAAGTTGATCGTTGAAATGATAATTGCTACACCCGAAGTACAAGATATCAATTCTTTTTCCAGATTGGAATCCCTACAAGAGGTCTATGGGATCATATGGGTGCTTGCCCCTATTTCGATTTATGTATTGGCAATCACAATAGGTGTCCTCGTAATTGTGTGGTTAGAAAGAGAAATATCCGCAGGAATACAACAGCGTATTGGGCCTGAATACGCCAGCCCTTTGGGAATTCTTCAAGCTTTAGCCGATGGGACAAAACTCCTTTTCAAAGAAAACCTTCTTCCATCTAGAGGAAATAGTAGTTTATTCAGTATTGGTCCATCTATAGCAGTCATAGCAATTCTACTAAGTTATTCAGTAATTCCTTTTAGTTATAACCTTGTTTTAGCTGACCTCAATATCGGTATTTTTTTATGGATTGCCATTTCAAGTATTGCCCCTATTGGACTTCTTATGTCCGGATATGGATCAAATAATAAATATTCCTTTTTAGGTGGTCTGCGAGCTGCTGCTCAATCGATTAGTTATGAAATACCATTCACTTTATGTGTTTTATCAATATCTCTACGTGCGATTCGCTAAAACCTAAGCTTTTCGTTCTAGAAAAAAAAAAAAAAAGAACTTGAATAGAACTCCTCATTTTTTTATTCATTTATTTACATTTACTCTTTAGGTTAATAAAAGAAATTAGATAGTTATATATGAGTGAAAGAAAACACCTTCTAAATTCGCAGTAACCGTGGATTAAGTCTCATTTCCTATGTACAAGCGTTAAGGATAAGTAAACAAAAGTAAAAGTGGAGGAAGCCCCTTACCCCAAGACAGGTCGATTGATCATCCTAGCTTGAAGCGGGCTTAAAAGACCAACCCTATAGAATTTTCATTTTTCATTAGCTATTGTATGTATTACAATATTAGCTATTGTATGGATTACAATATATATTAGGGGGTTTGAAAACAAAAAGTGGCGGGATAGGAAGGAACACCAAAATACACACAACGGGTTAGTAAGGTAGATTATGTCAATTATCTAAAAGGATACTTCTGCATAACATAAAAAGAATACTAATTGGGGCTTTAAGTTGGTAGAAATGATCAGGCAGTACTCCCCGCAATTCCGATCCAGAGCATGCTCCTATCCGCCAGTTAAAGAAATAACTATCAGGAACGAACTAATCCTTTACCCCCCTTTAAGCCCCATTTTCGCTCAGAAAGAAGAAGAGGAACAAAAAAATAGAAAAAATACAATTACAATATAAAAGAATCCTTTTATTCTTTCTTTCATATATTGATAGAAAGAAAAGTCGTGTCATGATTCAGGAGCTAGTGTAATGGCTAATTCTTTTTCGTAATCGAAAATAAAAGGATGGGTTGAAATATCTAGTGATATTTCTACAAGGAGTATTTTATTGAAGGGTTGATTAAGTTATTACTCAACCCAGAATTTTTTTTTCGTAAAGGATGAGATTAATTCAGAAAGACTTTTTTTTATCCTTAGAGCAGACAGAATTCCAGTGGTATAATTGGGGATCCTCCGCTCGATTTTGACTTTATCCATCCTATTCCTATAACCATATCAAAATAACTAATACCGGTCCGGTCCTTACATTTATTTGTGGCCCTGAGGAGCCGTATGAGGTGAAAATCTCATGTACGGTTTTGTAATAGCGATGGAAACCGTAATGTTTCCACCGACTATGATTATCTAACAGTTTAAGTACAGTTGATATAGTTGGGGCGCAATCAAAATATGGTTTTTGGGGGTGGAATTTGTGGCGTCAACCTATAGGGTTTATCGTTTTTCTAATTTCTTCCCTAGCGGAATGCGAGAGATTACCTTTTGATTTACCAGAAGCGGAAGAAGAATTAGTAGCCGGCTATCAAACCGAATATTCAGGAATCAAATTTGGTTTATTTTACGTTGCTTCCTATCTAAATCTATTAGTTTCCTCATTATTTGTAACAGTTCTTTACTTGGGGGGTTCGAATCTTTCCATTCCATACATATTTGTTCCTGGGCTAGTTGAAATAAATAAAGCGGATGGAATCTTTGGAACGACAATTGGTATCTTTATTACATTAGCTAAAACTTATTTGTTCTTGTTCATTCCTATCACAACAAGGTGGACTTTACCGAGACTAAGAATGGACCAACTATTAAATCTTGGCTGGAAATTTCTTTTACCTATTTCTCTCGGTAATCTATTATTAACAACTTCTTCCCAACTCCTTTCGCTATAAAGAAAAAAGGAATACAATATTCGTTACTTGTCTCAAACAAGAGAAAGAAATAAACTCAAAATATTCATAGATATTCACAATATGTTCCCTATGGTAACCGGTTTCATGAATTATGGTCAACAAACAATACGAGCTGCAAGGTACATTGGTCAAAGTTTCATGATTACTTTATCCCAAGCAAATCGTTTACCTGTAACTATTCAATATCCTTATGAAAAATTAATCACATCGGAGCGTTTTCGCGGTCGAATCCATTTTGAATTTGATAAATGTATTGCTTGTGAAGTATGCGTTCGGGTATGTCCTATAGATCTGCCTGTTGTTGATTGGAAATTTGAAACGGATATTCGAAAGAAACGATTGCTTAATTACAGTATTGATTTTGGAATTTGTATTTTTTGTGGTAACTGCGTTGAGTATTGTCCAACAAATTGTTTATCAATGACTGAAGAATATGAACTTGCTACTTACGACCGTCACGAATTGAATTATAATCAAATTGCTTTAGGTCGTTTACCAATGTCAGTAATTGACGATTTTACAATTCGAACAGTCTTGAATTCGCCTCAACGAAAAAACGTCTAAACCTTTTTAATTTCGAATTACTAAGGTTCAGTTTTGGTATAGTTGGTATAAAGAGATAAGGTTGTTTTTTTGCTTGGTCAATAACTCCAAATCCCAACTTTTGATTGGTTGATGAGAAGTACAACTAAATTTGTATTGAAATGAAATAATATATAGACAGAAGCTTTTTCGAACTATATAGCTTCAATTTCAAATTGCCATTTAGAATAACGAAAAGAACGAAATTGATCCCAGAACTGTATCCGCATCACTTCCCACTTAGTAGATTAGAATTTCATTGAATTGGAATTGAGAATGTCTCATAAATAATTTTTCCTGGTCGGCTCAATAAGGTCATGAAAAAGATTTCGAGTTATTTATCTCCTATTTTAATATAATGGATTTGCCTGGACCAATACACGATTTTCTTTTAGTTTTTCTGGGATCGGGTCTTATATTAGGAGGTCTGGGAGTGGTATTATTTACCAACCCAATTTATTCTGCCTTTTCCTTGGGATTGGTTCTTGTTTGTATATCATTATTCTATATTCTATCAAATTCCCATTTTGTAGCTGCCGCGCAACTCCTTATTTACGTGGGAGCTGTAAATGTTTTAATCATATTTGCTGTAATGTTCATGAGCGGCTCAGACTATTCTAAAGATTTTCAGTTGAATCTTTGGACTATTGGCGATGGTCTTACTTCCCTGGTTTGTACAAGTATTTTTTTTTCGCTAATCACTACTATTCTAGATACGTCGTGGTACGGGATTATTTGGACTACACGAGCCAACCAGATTATTGAACAAGATTTGATAAGTAATAGTCAACAAATTGGAATTCATTTATCAACAGACTTTTTTCTTCCATTTGAACTCGTTTCAATAATTCTTTTAGTTGCTTTGATAGGTGCAATTGCCGTGGCGCGTCAATAACAAATCTTTATAACTAGGAACAGCAATCCCAATTCCACTTTTTTATGTGTTATCACATTCATTTCCTTTAAATTCTTGTAAAGTATAGTTGAATACTATTCACGGATCAATAGAAAATAAAAATCGAATTTTTTTTTTTTTTTTTTTTTTATTCGATCTATTACCAAATAGATTCTTTTGTTCCGTACCTGGTATATTCTAAGCAACCAAATCACTTGCATTATTGTTCAGATTGAAATGAATCAAAATTGGTACGGAGTTGGTTAATGATGCTCGAGCATGTACTTGTTTTGAGTGCCTATTTATTTTCGATTGGTATCTATGGCTTGATTACGAGCCGAAATATGGTTCGGGCCCTGATGTGTCTTGAACTTATACTAAATGCAGTTAATATCAATTTCGTAACATTCTCTGATTTTTTTGATAGTCGACAATTAAAAGGAGATATTTTTGCAATTTTTGTTATAGCTATTGCAGCCGCTGAAGCAGCTATCGGATCAGCTATTGTTTCGTCAATTTATCGTAACAGAAAATCGACGCGTATCAATCAATCGACTTTGTTGAATAAGTAGTATTTTTAAATCATAATATTCATAAATTCAATTTAGGATATATAATATGCCCTAATCTCAATCTTGTTTGGGAAACGGGAAGAAATTAAAGTATCTTTGTTCCCTTGATCCAGAAGTGAATTAATTAGCAAAATTCTGGTAAATCATTGATTCATCTGGTGTTTAAATATGACATTTCAAAATTGACTAGATCGAAAATTAAAAAGTTCAAAACAAAAATAGATAGATCCAATGTCACATTCAGTAAAGATTTATGATACATGTATAGGGTGTACTCAATGTGTACGAGCTTGCCCCACGGATGTATTAGAAATGATACCTTGGGACGGATGTAAAGCAAAGCAAATTGCTTCTGCTCCAAGAACAGAGGACTGTGTTGGTTGTAAGCGATGCGAATCCGCCTGTCCAACGGATTTCTTGAGTGTTCGAGTTTATTTATGGCATGAAACAACCCGAAGCATGGGTCTAGCTTATTGATATTGATACGTTCCCGAAAAACCCACTTGAATCCGTTTTGAATACAGTTTCTTTTTTTTTTTTTACCGATTACCGACAAAAACCCGTACTCGAAAAAGAAAAAAAAATACGAATATATTCTATTTTCGAGTTTCGAGCACGGGTTTTTCTGGGCCAAATGTATCTTGTCTTTACCACGAATTATTTTCCTTGGTTAACACTAATTGTAGTTTTTCCGATAGCCGCGGGTTCTTTAATTTTTTTTCTCCCTCATAGAGGAAATAAGGTGACTAGAGAATATACAATATATATATGTGTCTTAGAACTCCTTCTAACGACCTATGGAATTCTGTATAATTTCCAATTGGACGATCCATTAATCCAGCTGGCAGAGGATTATAAATGGATCACTTTTTTTGAGTTTGACTGGCGATTGGGAATAGATGGACTTTCCATAGGACCCATTTTACTGACGGGATTTATCACCACTTTAGCTACTTTAGCGGCTCGGCCAGTTACTCGGAATTCCCGACTATTCCACTTCCTGATGTTAGCGATGTACAGCGGTCAAATAGGATCATTTTCTTCTCGGGACCTTTTACTTTTTTTCATCATGTGGGAATTAGAATTAATTCCCGTTTATCTACTTCTGGCCGTGTGGGGTGGAAAGAAACGCCTTTATTCAGCCACAAAATTTATTTTGTACACGGCAGGAGGCTCCGTTTTTCTTTTAATAGGGGTTTTGGGTATCGGTTTATATGGTTCCAATGAACCAACATTAAATTTGGAAACATTAGTTAATCAGTCGTATCCTGTGGCACTGGAAATATTATTCTATATTGGATTTTTTATTGCTTTTGCTGTCAAATTGCCGATTATACCCTTCCATACGTGGTTACCAGACACCCATGGAGAGGCACATTACAGTACTTGTATGCTTCTAGCCGGAATCTTATTAAAAATGGGAGCATATGGGTTGATTCGAATCAATATGGAACTATTACCGCACGCCCATTCTATATTTTCCCCCTGGTTCATGATAGTAGGTACCGTGCAAATAATTTATGCAGCTTCAACATCTCCCGGCCAACGGAATTTAAAAAAAAGAATAGCCTATTCCTCTGTATCTCATATGGGTTTCATAATTCTAGGAATTGGCTCTATAACCGATACAGGTCTCAATGGAGCCGTTTTACAAATAATTTCTCATGGGTTTATTAGTGCTGCACTTTTTTTCTTGGCAGGAACGAGTTATGATAGAATACGTTTTGCTTATCTAGACGAAATGGGCGGACTAGCTATACCAATTCCAAAGATCTTCACGCTATTCAGTATCTTATCGATGGCCTCCCTTGCATTACCCGGCATGAGTGGTTTTGTTGCAGAATTGATAGTATTTTTTGGAATAATTACCAGCCAAAAATTTTTTTTAATGCCAAAAATAGTAATCACTTTTGTAATGGCAATTGGAATGATATTAACTCCTATTTATTCATTATCTATGTTACGGCAAATGTTCTATGGGTACAAGCTATTTAATGCCCCAAACTCTTATTTTTTTGATTCTGGACCACGGGAGTTATTTGTTTTGATCTCGATTCTTCTACCCGTAATAGGTATTGGTATTTATCCCGATTTCGTTCTCTCACTCTCAGCGGACAAGGCCGAAGCTATTATATCTAATTTTTTTTTGTAGATAGTTTTCATGACTAAAAAAAAACCAAAAAGAAATCCCATGATTTTAAAAAGAGTTCGTTATCCAATGAACAAAGAAATCCTTTTTCTTCTCTTAAGTTTAAGTTAAATAAAAAAAAGAAGTAAAATAATTTAAATTAAATTAAAATGAAATTGTGACCAACCGCCAAAGGCATTTGTAAGAACCTTTTGAATCAAGCAGTGCGGCGATTCAAAAGGTTCTCGGCATCTTACACTAACACCAAGTTTCGTTTCGATATCCGCGCTGTCCTATGTTTGTATTCATCAAGCCCTTTCTTCAATTCAAATAAGTGTTAATTAAATGAACCATAACTATGTAACCCTATTCCTAATAGATTGACTCCGAAATAGCATATCCAAATTATCAGAAAGCCCATAGAAGCCACAATTGCGGAATTTACACCTTCCCATTTTGTATTTGTTCGAGTATGTAAATAAATCCCGAATATCGTCCAAGTAATAAATGCCCAAGTTTCTTTTGGATCCCAATTCCAATAAGACCCCCACGCCTCATTAGCCCATACTGCTCCCGAAAGAATACCTGTGGTTAAAAAGATAAATCCTAAACTAATAATACGATAACTCCAACGATCCAATTGTTGAATCACTTGATACCTGTAATAATTTCTAGCGGAAAAAGTATTTAGGAAAACATTCTCTTTTTCGTTCATGTATTGGATTTCACTGAAACAAAATGACCCATTTACATTTAAAAAAAATTTTCGTTTCAAAAAAATCCTTATCACTTTTCGAAATGTAATGACTAGAAGAGCCGTGGATAATAATGATCCACATAAGAGAGCTGCATATCCCAATACCATCATACTTACGTGCATCATTAACCACTGGACTTGGAGAGCGGGTACTAATATTCCGGATTGATGCATTTTGGTTAAAAAACCCGAAGTCGCAAAGCCTTGGGTAAAAAAAGCACTTGGTGCCGTTATAGCGCTTAAATGATTTTTATTATTTTTAAAATCAAAAATCCTATGAATAATAGATAAACTCCATGAAAGAAAGATTAATGATTCATATAAATCACTTAATGGGAAATGTTTCGAGTAAACCCAACGGGTGATTAATAATCCTGTTAGACAGAAAGCGGTAGCTGTCATCCCCCTTTCTGATGAAGCATATAGCCCTCTGATTTCATCGACTAAGAAGGTTATTAAATAAATTGTAATTCCAATTGAAACGACCGAAAAGGATATATGCGTTAATATACGCTCCAAAGTTGAAAAGATCATAAAAAAAAAAAAAAATGAAAAGCGAGAATACCTCAAATATACAGAATGGAAATCATAAATTAAATTCCTTAGAGCACTTTTTTTGTATATCTTTTTAAAGATGATATGCCGCCACTCGGACTCGAACCGAGATGCTCTAGCACTGCTTCCTAAGAGCAGCGTGTCTACCTATTTCACCATAGCGGCTTGCTCGAAATCATAATAACCTATTATTAGTCAATCGTCGAGATTGAAAGAGTCTATTTCAATGGATTTTTATTCATCAATTTGAATGCTTACTAAAAACATTGAAAGGGCGATTTAAAGATTCCGCCCCTTCTTTATGTTGTTTTATTTAATTATTTAAGGTTTCAGTTTTATTTAACTTAACTTTCATAGTTTCTTCTTTGATAAACTAGAACCGTTGTAACGGCTGTAACTAAATAGTTCTAACTTCCCTCCAGGGAACAACTCAAAAAAAGGGGGTTTCTTTCTTTTTTTTTTTCATTTTTTATAACTTTTGTGTTTGTGTTGTCGTAATTGTTAGGTTTTTTTTTTTCACTATAAATTTGTCCTAGGATTGATCAAATCAATTAGGTATTGGGCTGGACGTATTATAGAAAATAAATAAAAAAATTCTTATTGTTTATGGTGGGGTGATGGGGAAAATAAGAATCCCCATCCTGGGAATCAAAAAAATAGTAAAATAAAAGAAAGGTGAAACTTTCTAGTTTGTCTTGATTCCGTTTTCAAATAAAAAAAAAAAGTACTTTTTTTTTTTTTATTTCGAATTCAGTAGACAAATCAATTGGTTCAAAACATTACAAAAGAGGATGTTTACTTACTTTTTTCGATTTTTCTAAATTCTATAGTATAAATTCGAAACACAATTAACTCATTTTTGAATCCGGGGGATTCAGATTATTTAAACCTTTTATTATTTATTTGTTGTACAAAAAAACTTTTTGAATTCCCAGTAGCAAGGGATTTCGCTAACGAAAAAGCCTTCAACGCTGCCCAATACCCCCCCTTTTTCCAAAGATTTTTACGAATACGTTTTTTTAATATAGAAGTACGTTTTTTTGGAACTGCCATTCAAAAAAGAAAAGGTTATTCATTGATCAAATTGGATGTGAAAGACATCTATTGTTAAAACAAATCATTTTTTAGTTTTACGGTTCATTTCTATTTATTTATTTATTTTTTCTCTACACTAACTACCTTTAGAAAAAATAAATAAATAAATAGAAATATGCAAAAATGGCATAAAATCTTACTAGAACAAAAAATAAATGGAATAAGGGATTTTTTCAATAAATATTGTAGAATAAACTAATTCGTATTTTATTGGGGAACGATAGGGGTCAGCCTATGATTTATATCAAACTTAATTTTGTGTAATTCTTTCGTCTTGATCTATGGACATAAATTAGTGTAATTAGGGAATAATAAGTGAAGTTTTAATTTGCTCTATCTTACTAAAAATCTTACGTAGTATAAAGTATAAAATAATTATTTATTTTTGACTAGTAGCTTAGTTAGAACATTTGATTGCTTTTAACTTTTCATTTTTTTTTTTTTAGTTGGGGGGAAAGATTCAAAATAACTATGAATAGCAAAAGCGAATTTTATTTAAGTTTTTTTTAATACCTTAATTTTTTTATTAATCCCTTTTAAAAGAGATAAGAACCGGCGAATCAGAAACACTGAATTAAGAATAAAAAACAATTATTATTACTTTATTGATTTTATGGAACATACATATCAATATTCCTGGCTCATACCTTTAGTTCCACTTCCAGTCCCTATGTTAATAGGGGTGGGACTTCTATTTTTTCCGACCGCAACAAAACATCTTCGCCGTATGTGGGCTTTTATTAGTATTTTATTGTTAAGTATAGTTATGATTTTTTCGATCGATCTATCTATTCAGCAAATAGATAGAACTTCGATCTATCAATCCCTAAGGTCTTGGACCATCACTAGTGATTTTTGTTTCGAGTTCGGATACTTTATTGATCCACTTACTTCTATTATGTCAATATTAATCACTACAGTTGGAATTCAGGTTCTTATCTATAGTGACAATTATATGTCTCATGATCAAGGATATTTGAGATTTTTTGCTTATATGAGTTTTTTCAATGCTTCAATGTTAGGATTAGTTACAAGTTCGAATTTCATACAAATTTATATTTTTTGGGAATTGGTTGGAATGTGTTCTTATCTATTAATCGGGTTTTGGTTCACACGACCTATTGCGGCAGGCGCCTGTCAAAAAGCATTTGTAACTAATCGTGTAGGGGATTTTGGATTATTATTAGGGATCTTAGGTCTTTATTGGCTAACGGGCAGTTTCGAATTTCGGGATTTGTTCGAAATATTGAATAACTTGATTTATAATAATGAGGTTAACCTTTTATTTGTTACTTTGTGTGCATTTCTATTATTTGCCGGCCCGGTTGCTAAATCCGCGCAATTCCCTCTTCATGTATGGTTACCCGATGCCATGGAAGGTCCTACTCCTATTTCGGCTCTTATACATGCTGCTACTATGGTAGCGGCGGGAATTTTTCTTGTAGCTCGGCTTCTTCCGCTTTTCATAGTCATACCATATGTAATGAATCTAATATCTTTGATAGGGATACTAACAGTATTTTTAGGAGCTACTTTAGCTCTTGCTCAACAAGATATTAAGAGAGGTTTAGCTTATTCTACAATGTCTCAATTGGGTTATATGATGTTAGCTCTAGGTATGGGGTCTTATCGAGCCGCTTTATTTCATTTGATTACTCATGCCTATTCCAAAGCCTTGTTGTTTTTAGGATCCGGATCAATTATTCATTCAATGGAAGCTATTGTTGGATATTTTCCAGATAAAAGCCAGAATATGGTTCTTATGGGTGGGTTAAGAAAGCACGTGCCGATTACAAAAACCGCTTTTTTATTAGGTACTCTTTCTCTTTGTGGTATTCCACCTCTCGCTTGTTTTTGGTCCAAGGATGAAATTCTTAATGATACTTGGTTGTATTCGCCGATTTTCGCAACAATAGCTTTTTTCACAGCCGGATTAACCGCATTTTATATGTTTCGAATTTATTTACTTACTTTTGAGGGGCCTTTCAACTTTTGCTTTCAAAATTACAGTGGAAAAAAAATCAATTCCTTCTATTCAATATCTCTATGGGGTAAAGAAGAACCAAAACCGATTAAAAACGAATTTCATTTAGTTGCTTTATTAACAATGAATAATAATAAAAGGGCTTCGAATAATAATAAAAGGGCTTCTTTTTTTGCGAAGAAGACTCCTCGAATTGCTAGTACTGTAACAAATACGCCCTTTATTAAGATTTTTTCTTTTGGCGCTGCCAAGACTTTTTGTTACCCTCACGAATCAGACAATACTATATTATTTGTTATGCTTGTATTAGTCCTATTTCCTTTGTTTGTTGGAGCAATAGGAATTCCTTTGAATCAAGAAGTAATCGATTCGGATATTTTATCAAAATTGTTAACTCCGTCTCTAAATCTTTTACATAAAAATTCAACTCATTTTGTTGATTGGTATGAAGTTTTAAAAAATCCAACCCTTTCCGTCAGTATAACATATTTTGGAATACTTCTAGCCTACTTTTTATATAAACCCTTTTATTCATCTTTACACAATTGGAACATACTGAATTTATTTGCTAAAAGAGGACCTAAG